GGAAGGAAAGGTATGATCCACGCATATTGATATGTCTGTTCCATAAAAAAAGTTTTTAATTCTTAATTAATATTAATTGTTTCCGATTCACCGAATCTTACCTCTTTTGAAAGGAGTCAATAGAAAAATGAAGATATGCACTAACTTAAATAAAATTGAAATTTCTTTTTACTTATTCTTTTTCTTTCTGAGCTAAATATTTCAAATATTCAAATCAAGAAGTTACAATTGGTCAAATCAATCATATGAAAGAAAGAAATTAATGACTAGTCTCCTTGGAATTTGAAAACTCGAGTCAAATTAGACATATTTTTCATCCATCTTATCTATTCTTTTAGATTTTTAGAAAAAAAATATTATCTAGAAAAGAAATTCATAATGAATTAGAAAAGTGCAGACTCTTTTTGAACAATAGATGTCTTTCACATCCAGCTATACCAATGAGTAATCTCTTAATTTTAATTTAAATGGCAGTTCCAAAAAAACGTACTTCTGCATCAAAAAAGTGTATTCGTAAAAATTTTTGGAAAAGGAAGGGGTATTGGGCAGCGTTAAAAGCATTTTCCTTAGGGAAATCTCTTTCTACCGGGAATTCAAAAAGTTTTTTTGTACGACAAACAAATAAAATAAGTAATAAAACATAACACGTTGGAATAATCTGAATCGGCCTGACTCAAAAATGGATTCATTGCATTTCAAAATCAAATTCCCGAATTCTATTCCCTGTTGAGCTAATCAATAGGAAATGGAATTCGTTCTGCTCTTAGAATATGTAGAAGAAGAATTCTTCTGTTTACCTTACCGAATTGGAAAAAAAGTTTCTTTTTTGTTCACAAAAAAACACAAGATACTCAAATTTCTTTTTAGTATATTTTACCATTTCCAAGCCCAGGAATCTTATTTCCCCATCAACCTATTTGTTACAATACTATAAGGTTTTCTTTTTTCTATAGATCCACTTTTTCCGTATATCTGTATAGAAGGGCGGATAGAAAATCTTTCGTTACTAAAATCATTGAACCTAATTGATTAAAATTCTAAACTTTTTTGTGCAACTTTATTACTTTTGAATTTTCTCTGAAGTCTTCTAGACTATAAACCCCCATATATTTCTCACCATCAATCCAGGCAAAAACCCTTAGTGAATATATTCTGGATAAATATGTGTCAATTTTGAATGATCCAAAATAGGTTCTTTTTTTATGTTCATTGATAAAATGGATTTTTTTGTTTCACTTTTTGAACTCAAATAAATCAAAAACAATTAAAAGAAAAATGTTTTTTTGGGGGGGTTCTATCCCTTAATTTATAGTAGGATGACCGAGTTTTACAAGAGTTCAAGTCGAAGAGAGTATAAAATACACAATAAAACTAAGACCCTAAGCTAAAATAATGAACCTTCAAACACCCATTTGAACGAATTTTTATTCATCAATTTGAATCTTTCCTAAAAACTATTCCACCCAATTGAATTCTTAAATCTAGACGATTGTTTATTTATAGGCTATTATGAGTTCAAGACAAGCCGCTATGGTGAAATTGGTAGACACGCTGCTCTTAGGAAGCAGTGCGAAAGCATCTCGGTTCGAGTCCGAGTAGCGGCATATCATCTGCTAAAAAAAGTAAATAGATCCTATAATGAAATCAATTGCCGATTTCTATTTTATAATTAAGGGACTCTTTTTTATGATATTTTCAACCTTAGAGCATATATTAACTCATATTTGTTTTTCGATCGTTTCAATTCTAATTACAATTCATTTGATAACCTTTTTAGTCGATGAAATCGTAAAAGTATATGATTCATCCAAAAAGGGCATGATAATGACTTTTTTATGTATAACAGGATTATTAATTACTCGTTGGATTTATTCGAGACATTTTCCACTAAGTGATTTATATGAATCGTTAATCTTTCTTTCATGGAGCTTTTCCCTTATTCATATAGTTCCGTATTTCAAAAAAAATCCAAATCTTCTAAGCACAATAATTGGACCAAGTGCTATTTTTACCCAGGGCTTTGCTACTTCAGGTCTTTTAACTGAAATACACGAATCCAGAATATTAGTACCCGCTCTTCAATCTGAGTGGCTAATAATGCACGTAAGTATGATGATACTAGGCTATGCGGCCCTTTTAGGTGGATCATTATTATCACTATCACTTCTAGTCATTACATTTAGAAAAAAAAGAAAGGTTTTTGCTACGAGTAATCATTTAGTAAATTTAAATGAGTCATTTTTCTTTGGTAAAATCGAATACATGAATGAACGAAGTAATATTTTCCAAAATACTTCTTTTTTTTCTCCAAAAAATTATTACAGGTTACAATTGATTCAACAATTGGATTATTGGAGTTATCGGGTTATTAGTTTAGGATTTCTCTTTTTAACCATAGGAATTCTTTCTGGAGCAGTATGGGCTAACGAAGCATGGGGATCCTATTGGAGTTGGGATCCAAAAGAAACTTGGGCTTTTATTACTTGGATCGTATTCGCAA